AACCCGTTGTCGGACTTGATTAATCGCCCTTTGTTGTTCAAACTGAATCGTTTCATTTTTATAATTTTCTAATTGTTCCAAAGTCTTATAAGTTGAATTAATCAAATTCAATTTTTCTCGCTCTATCTCAGAGTATCCATTCACCCGAAACTGATCTGCTTCCGTTTCCACTTTCCGTAAGCGGGCCCGGGCTTTTTCCAGCTGTTCAATGGCCCCCCCACGCAGTTCTTCTGAATTTCGAATAGTATTCAAGATCCTCTGTTGTCGATTATCTAATAAATCACTTAATGAAAGTAGATTATCTTTCCGTTCATTTTAAAACTTCCATAATCCCTTCCCGAACCAAACATGAATCTTTCGATTCATTTGGCTCTCACGCTCAATTACTTCGGGTAAATTCTCATAGCTTTTTTTTATGAATGTAATGAGCCTATCCTCTCTTCTTTATTTTTATTCATAGCATAGTCCAAAAAAATGAAAAAACGAATCTAATGCAAAACCAAAATACTTGGAGGACTCTTCTGACAAAAAATATGTAATTGTCAGCAAAGTTGTTTCTTTTTTTTGTCTTCAATTCAAATCCAAAAAATTCTTCTTACTTATACATAAGGCATAGGTCGTCGATTCAGCATTGGATAAAAGAGTGAAAATGCCCTTTTTTTAGAATTAGAATAAAATAAGCGGTTCAAATCATTTTATCGAGATGAGTGTTCTATATCGAGAAAATATTCATTTTAATTTAAAACCATCTCTATATTAACATAGTGGTAGAAAGAGTACCTTGCTGCGTCTAGACTTCAAACGGTTTGCTTTAACCATCTTAAGAGCCCCACATTATTGGTTGTTAGAGAATCAAAGTGGATTTGCCAATTAATCACGAAATGCTGTGGTTCTTACATATAATTTCTTAAGAAGTAATTCGCGAGATCATGTACCTTTCTTTCGTAATTATAACAGAAAAAGGGTACAGCTGGTTGGGTCCAGCTTATTCTTGAAATAAACAACTCACACACACTCCCTTTCCAAAAAAGATCAATACACCAATCACTACACTTAGATTTATTGGATTTGTTGCTAAAATATCGGTATTAAATCCGAAACTCCCGGCAGGTGGCCAGTGGCCCAAAGAAACGAAAGAATCGGTTACATTTTTCATAGAATCTCCTCTTATAGATAGACTAAAAAATCGACCAGAGTTCTTTTTCTATCACTTTGCCCCTCTTTTTTATTTATTCTTTTCTTTTTTTGAAATCGAGTCAAAAAATATTTGATTTTATAGTTATAAAGTATGAACTACCCCTTGATTGTTGCAACACCTCATAAAAAGAGTTTCCCTTGGACTACGAACGGGAAGGATGAAAGAGAGTCGGTATGCTAATTCCTCATCTGCAAATCACCCCTTCCCGTAGCTTATTTTCTCAACAAATAAGGAATTGTAGGAGTGAAATTTTGATCTAATTTGAAAAAGCAAACGACAAGTCCAAGACAATAAAATAGGAAAAATATGTATTTTTCTTATTTCGAAGATTAAACAAAAGGATTCGCAAATAAAAGTGCTAATGCTACAACCAATCCATAAATCGTTAAAGCTTCCATAAAAGCTAGACTAAGCAATAGAGTACCGCGTATTTTTCCTTCTGCCTCGGGTTGTCTCGCGATACCTTCTACGGCTTGACCCGCAGCAGTCCCTTGACCAACTCCAGGCCCAATAGACGCAAGCCCTACAGCCAATCCAGCAGCAATAACGGAAGCAGCAGAAATCAGTGGATTCATGATAAGTTCCTCGTACCAACAAAAAGAAATGGTTAATGATACAATCAACCAATGAATTATGACTTAATTATTCCATCGATAGGATTCATCCAGTCGAAGTAACTAAGAACTTGGAATTTAAGTGAGAATATTATTAAATGATCAGAACTACTTCGATATCTCTTTTTTCGTTTCTATCCACAGAGTTTTTGTCAATCCATAGAACTTTCGTTCTTCCATTTATGGGTTCCAAACTGCTATTTCAATTCTTCCATCTTTTCTTGCTTTCATCTCTTTATTCAGCCAATTCACATCCACAATGATACGAAAGGACTTCTAGTGGAACCCACACACAGTAGTAGGGAAAATGAAATATATCTTCAGTTCATATATAACTAGTCAATATCTAATATCACATATACATGTCTTTCTTCCATAACGTAAACCATTAGATTCAATTGGATTCGAGAATCAATCCAAATCCCGTTTTTTGTAAATTATTTTCTCCCTTCCGTTTTATTTATCATTATTCCAAACCAATACAATCTAAATGGGCAAATTAATTAGTGCGAATTATTTTATTGCATAAAAATATCATTATTTGATTGATCTAAGTTCATGCAATTTCTTATTTATTAAATTTATTAAAATAATATTTTCTTTTGGTCAATTGTTGAATAAAATCTACTGTAGAATAGAATTGTTTCTACTGTTTTTTATTTAATAACACGTCATAAACATATATCTT